TTCCAATGGATTTACATCTTTCATTAATGGAAATTTTTTGATGTAGTGAGTAATAGCTCTGGTTGTTCGCTGTTCAAGAATTCTTGTTTAGGCAGTTCATACCGTCCATACATAGTGTTTTGATCTAAGATTTCAATTCTTCCATGTTTCAGCAGTAGCATATTCTTCCATGGAGCTTAGCTCCATGGAAGAAAGAGGTGTTTCCGCGACTCTACCACCCAGTCAATTCCGTTCCACTTAATCCTCATGACCACATATCTTTCCGGCTAAGTAATGGGAAACCCTTCTCCTGTTACATGAATCCAATTTTCATTTCATCCGAGAAAAGCCATCTTTTTCTCAACAATGTCTTTGCCATTTGATCCAATAGCCTTCCGTGAGATAGGAACAGATTTGATAAATACTGATAACTCTCGGATCGAATATTAGAACGGGAAAATCCATTAGATAATGAACTATTGGTTCTAAGCCATCTCTGGCGATAAATCAAGAATTCGAAGTGCTTTTTTTTCCTATTCTTGAGAAACCAGCGTTTAGATAGAGATGGAAGAGGATCCATTTTGGCAGTAAGAATAAGAAGCCCCTTTAACATCTCTTCATCTTCATCTGCAAAGAATTCTCGATGTGAAAAGACAGAGACAAAGGGCTCATCTTTGAATAGGGAAAAGAGTGGATCCGGGGGGTCCCAAATGAATTGGCTTATTCGAAAAAAGCCTTGTTCTTTGGAAAATCTAGCTCGTGGCGGGTACTGCATGGTTCCACTCTGCAAGAACTCCGAATCCTCCTCTTGACGCTCATCCTCCTCTTGACGCTCATCCTCCTCTTGAAGCTCATCCTCCTCTTGAAGCTCATCCTTTTCATCATAAAGGATCCCCCGACCGGCCCAATAGGGAAATCCCAATTCATTGGGCCTTTCGATACAATCAAATAGAAATTCCCAAGGGCGCCATATTCTAGGAGCCCAGTCTATGTGATCGAAGAAACCCTCCTCTATTTCCCCTTCTTCAAACTCCGATTCGTATTTTTGATAGAGAAATTTCTGATCAACGATAGAACAAGATCCATTTTGCATCATATATAAGGGATTCCTTGGTTCGGGCCGAAGAAGGAATTTCACTCGATCATTATCAAACCGACTGCAATCTCTTTCTGTCCGCGAGGATGCCATCAGAGCGCCTTCTATTTCTACTAGGCCATGAACTAGATCAGAATCATTCTCAACGAACCGATAAGAAGTGATCCTATTTTTTTCATCGGGTCCGGGTAGAGACCAAAGGTCTTGAGCGACCGATCCGGCAGAACAACTCAAAAGATAAAGAAGTATCGTTAATTTCTTCATGCTCGTTCCAAGTTCGAAGTACCATTTGTACAAATAAGGATCCCCTTCTTCACACAATTGCTTCTTTATATAGATAGATATAGGATCTAGGAGGCAATTTCCTAGAAGTACTTTTTGTGCAACAGCCCTTCCTATCTGATAGAAAAGGATCCCGTGATCCTGAACCGGTATTACATGGGCTCGCAAATCCCAAGTTTGTCTATGAAGAGCGGATCTAATTGTATTAGTGTCTAGAATTGATTTCTTCTGTGTAATACTAATTGATAGGGCCTCATTGGCAAGTGCTACAAGATCTCGTGCATTGGAACCCATGGCTGTGGACCCGAATCGATTAGTATGGAACATTTTCTTTTCCAAGTGAAATCCCCTAGTATATGAAAGAGTTAAAAAGCGCTTTCGTTGTTGTGGAATAAGAAGCCTTCGTATCTTAATACATGTATTGAATTGATTCGGGGCTATTAGAGCGGGATCCACTTTTTGGGGAATATGAGTCGAAGCAATAACAAGAATATTTCTAGTAGAACATCTTTCACAATCCCTGGAGAGATAGTTCACTAATAGACCGAGGGATAAGTCCTTCGACTCATTCATATCCAGATCATGAATGTCTGGAATCCATATTATGCAAGGAGACATTGCTTTTGCTAATTCGAAGTGAAGGGTGATAAAAAATCGGTCTACTTCCGCCAGCAGTTCAATATTGGTGAACTCATCCATCACATCCTCAGCTAGCCACTCTATACGCCGCAGCTCCCTATCAAGGTCACTAGTATCAATATCGTCACTAGCATCAATATCGTCACTAGCATCAATATAGTCACTAGCATCAATATAGTCACTAACATCATAGTCACTCTCATCCTCCTCCTCATCAAGAATCAACTCCCTAGGCTTGCTATCCGGGAACTTGTTCAGAAATACTGTAATGAAAGGAAGATAGGAGTTTGTCGTTAGGTATTTGACCAAATAGGATCGTCCGCTTCCTATAGAACCTATCACTAAAATACCCCTAGAGGGGGATAAGGCTAAGCGGAGCGAAAAGGGTTTTCCATGAGACGGGAAATGAAAACGATTAGCCCCACACGAAGTTTGTGAATAAGTGATTGTCTGATAATTAGCAAGGAATATCCGCCTTTCTGCTAAACAGGATGTATTGAACTC